GCCGAATATTTAAAAAATAGCCCAAAAAGTGAAATGAATGTTGGGATAATTGGTTTATATGGATCGTTCCTGGTCGAGACCAAATATCAAAATGACATTGCCATAAATAGATAAAATAGTATTTCCATTTATTTATCAAAAGAGGAGTATTCTTTGAAACCAAAATGGATTTTCCTTGATATCTAACATAATGCATGAAAGTATCCTTAAAGAATGATAAGGTATATGAACAATCCTTAACAGATACTTCTACAAGATGTTCTATTTTTTCATAGAAAAAAATTCGCTCAAAAAAAACGCGAAAATATTTTAAGCGTAACTGAGAGGATTTGTTACGTAGAAAAAGAAAGATAGATTCATATTCCCATACATATAAATTATATAGGAACAAGAAAAATCTTGGATTACTTTTTGAAAAAAAAGTAGAAATCCATTTTTTTGGAGTAAAAAGACTATTCCAATTATAATAATAAGAAAAAAACAACCTTAATAAATGAAAGAAAGAGACATCTTTTATCCAATATCGAAGAATTTGAACCAAGATTTCCAGATGGATAGGATAGGGTATTCGTATATCTGACTCATGATTTAAATATATCAGTTTATCTTCGAAAAAGGGAAAAATGGAATGAATTGATCGCAAATTATTATAAGATTTTACGATTTCGAATTCCCTTAAGGAAGAGATAAATAATTGTAGGGAAAATAGAATCTCCACGACGACAACAAAACCTTCTAATATTATTTGAGAATAAAAATGATTGTTATAACCCTTAAAAGGATTTTTGTTAGAATCGTTAACAAAAATGATGAAATGAGTCTGTTGATACATTCGAGTAATTAAACGTTTTACAATTAGTAAACTAAATTTATTGTTATAACCGACATTTTCTACAAAAATGGACCCATGACCACAAGCTAGTCCATAAATATATTCCCGGAAAAAAAGAGGGTATAGGGTGTCCTGGTGTCGAGATCTATGGAGTTCTAAATATGCTCGAGATTCCTCCATTTAAAATTTAAAAAGTCTGTTTGGTCAAACAAAGAATCAGAGATTCATTGGATTATCAAATGATACATAGTGCGATATGATCAAAACAGGGAATTATAGGTATATGTATATATACCTACAAAACAAGTAAAAATCATCAACGGACTCTCTCTAATCGCTTTTCCACCTAATTTTTGTTCTAGGATAACAAGCTAGTTAGGAATCCTTTATTTTTTTCAACCTAATCGCTCTTTTGATTTTGGAAAAAATATCTTTATCAATATACTCTTTCTTTTACACATTTATCGCTACCCAAAAATATAATGGAAAATAGCTATATAGTTAGGACTCATAACAAAAATAAATAATCCATTCACCGGAAAAGCTTTTCCCATATCAAGCACTAATCTCTTTTTAACGTACAATTAGATGGGGTAATCATTCAAATAAAAAATAAATGAAAGCTCGTTGCTTTTTGTTTCCCTATTATAATTGGAGCCACCAAGCTCTATCCCTTTATTAATTAAACCCAACTGAATTTTTTTGTTCCGAGCCAAGAATTCACAAACAAAAATTTTGGCCGGATCCTATAAGAGAATGAAATCTTTTTAGAATTCTTCATCGATACGACATGCTACTTTTTCCATTCATTCCTTTATGGATCAGTCGTGGTTTTACAAGCTCTACCAATGGTATGGACGAACCGATTGCTTCATAGAAATGTGTAAAAAATAGAGTCGCTCTTAAAAGCCGAGTACTCTACCATTGAGTTAGCAACCCCAATACAATTTAGAAAATAACGTGGGTGTATATATCCAATCGCAATAAAAACAATAAAATTAAAAGATTTAATTGTCTAATAAAATATCAGACATTAAAAAAAAATGGAAAAATAGAAAAACTCAAAATGTTGAAAGCAAGTTGATTCTCAACATATAAATGAACAGATAAAACAAAAAAATTTTCTAAAAAAAATTAAAAAATGGTATACCACCTCTTTATCTACTATGTTATACATTATTATATTATATATATATATAATTGAATTACTTACCTTTTAATAAAAAAAATAATTTCTTGGTTGTATCGCAGAAAATCCAACGAACCTACCATTTGATGAAGTAATAAAGCCTATTTCACGTGAGTAAATTGATCAATTTATTCACGATCGGATTATATTTATTTGATACACTATTGTCAATATTTGTATTGAAAAAGAATACAATCGAGAAAACAAACGAATAAAATCAAAATGATAAAATAGAAAATTTAAAATATAAATATAATAGTAATGAAATATTAATATTTCATTAAGACTATATTTTCGATTTTAAATATTAGAAATTCTATTATTATTATGTTATAAGTTATAATTATTTATAACAAAAATTCTTTAAATATATAAATTTTATTATATTCGCATTCTAAACTATTCGAATTCTAAACTAAAAACTTATAAAAAATTATCGAAATCTATAATCGAAATCTATAAATAAATATGAAAATATA